GGTGCACCATGTTGATAGGAATCGGCAAAGACCCTCTTGTACACATCCTCGAGGGCAGCATTCATGGCAATCATCACTAGTTTATCCCGAGGGCATGGTATGGCTTTGTTCTTGGTGTTGTTTAATAGATTTCGAGTGCCGCTTTTCCCCGTCCGAGAATCACCATCTGCTCTAAGTGGGCGAGCTATAATCCTTATGTCAGGTTGGTTGTTCAAAAGACTTTTTCTCTTTACCCTTTGCATCTTCATCTTTTCGAAAGCCCAGACCCATTCTTCTGGATCTTCATTAGGCCTATTTCAGGTGCAAAGCCTCTTCAATAAAGACCTCTTTCTCTCTTTCTTTCTCCCCCATTTCTCATTTTGTTGATTGAAAGAGGATAAGCGCTATCCATTGAGTAAAGGAGTTATTCGGGCGGTTGGTGGCCCCCTCGAGAGTTGCGGGTCCTTGCCGCTGCATGAGTGGTAGCTCACGCTCAAAACTCCTCCGACACGAGTCCTGGTCGTTGCGGTGCGGTCCGTTTCCCGGCTTCGCTTGCGCGATTTGCACTTCTGATGGGTTCCATCCATCCCCGACCCTAATGAATCGAGTATGAAGGGGTCAGTCAGTCAAGCGGTTCGGGTTCTCGGTCGGTTCCCGTTCGCCCGCCCCCCCCGTAGTCCATTAGCGGGTAGGGTGGTAAACTTAGAGGGCGCCCGCCTCCTCTTCAGACGTGTCCTCGGCAACCTGGCGGCTCTTCGGTCTCCGCTTTTGGGGGCGGGAGTGCTTGGTCGCTGGGGTTTCCTCAACCAATTCGGTTGTGTCAGCCCTGAGATTGGTCTAACATTTTGTTATGAGCTGGCTAGACAAAGATGGATTGAAGATAAGATAGATTTGAGTTCAAGTGGCGCAGGACCTTCGATCGACCATAGGGCGTATTCTACCCTTACCGAATTCATTCTATTGAAGCGTAAAAAGCTCCTTCTCATGTTGCATTTCTTTGGTTTGGAAGTTCCAGAATGTTGTCTGTGGATTTCTAACAAAGGAAAGCCCCCTTATGTTATGCCATTTGATTAATTAAAGTTCCGTGCTGCTCGCCACTCCCCGAGGCCAAGGACGGGGTCGAACCGTCATTCCAGGATTTGCAGTCCAATACATTTCCATTATGTTACCTAGCCAAACCCGCCACCTCATGTGCCAAAGTCAAACGGTTGTTCCTCCTTCCCTGCTCCCTCTTTTTCTACATATGCGGTGGCGGGTTACCAGAGAAGAGGGGACAACTTCTTTCTCCCTTGCCTTGCTCAATTTTCCTTTTCTGATTGAAAGTAGCAAGCCACTCCACTACTGGTACAGAGGCCAGATAGAAGGTTGTTTCCTCTATATGTTCAGGCAAAGAACAGATCTTTTGTCTTGTAAGCAACCATGCCTATATAATCTAATTTTGCTTACCAAAGTGGTCTTACTAAAAGTAAATAAGCAACCAGTTCCGTTCCATAGGGCCAGCTGCTTTCTTTATCTCGCTTGCCGTTAGTCCGTCTAGCGCCTTTCGGTTGGGGTCCGCCCCGGGGGGTTAGACCACTTGGGTTATATTTTATAGTCTCGAAGGCAGTCAACGTGTCAGCCATTCTTCTCCCATTAGACTTGTAAACCTTTGTGTGCTCTTTTCCCTTCTCTCTTCCAGTTCTCTCCCTCTACTTTAGGGCGGAGAATACCACTCTATCAATAACAAGAATAAAGTAGCAATTCAGTTTCAAATGGTTTGAGCTTGGAAGCAACCTACTATCTATCGATAGGCGAGAACAGACTGCTATTGGCTGCTTCGCCTATCTATTCTATTATGGCCGGCTTGGAGACATCAGAGGAAGACCGTCATCTCTATCCGGGTACAATCATAGCCCCATTCATTCGTTGAACCTTGGGGATAACCATTAGCATTGAGATCAATCACCACACCACCTCTATCATACATACGACATTACATGACGCGAGAGTGCATGGTCAACACACACCTAAAGCGCCTACGTTCCGCTTGCAGCCAATACAACCACAACCTAACTTGCACGAGATTCAACAACCAAAACTACTGGTAGTCCCGAGGGGACGGCATACTCCTATAATAGTTTTAGCAGTACTGAACAAGCGAGTCATCGGTCCGGGGAAAGAAAAAGACCTCCTTGAAAAAAAAAAAGGAACTCGCTTAACTCGCTAGGCCTTCGGAACAAAGGTGATTCTGTTCATGCTTCAGATGATCTGGCTAATTATATATACTTATTATATCTAATTATCTACTCTTCTTCTATTAGAAAGGCGAACCTATAGGCCTGTTTTAGCGCGTCTCCACAAAAGTAACCGGTTAGGTTGACTTTGGAAACGCTACTAAGGACCGGTTGAAGAATGAAAAACGTCCGCTAACGCCCACAGGATAAGATCTTTTTTAGATCAGCAACGAATGTCTTGTATCTATGAAGAAAGATTTCTCCCCGGGTTCAGACCCTGAATGCCATACCTTGCTGAAGGCGATTCACGAGAGAACCGCGCATAGTTCCGTTTGACCGAGATGTGAATGCCCGGGATCTGCTCGGTATAGTGATGGATTTCATGGCCGACGTCTAACCGGCACGAATACGCCGACATGAAACGAGTTCCCCGCGGAGCATTTTTTCTTTCGTCCTCGGACGTTTTGTTCGATTCCGGAACTTGCGTTCTCATGCCCGGAACCCTCGCGATTGATTGGGAGAAAGAGCGAGAGCGAGAAATATGGATTGTTATCCATCGGAAATCGATAGGAATTCCCCGGGGATTGCCTTCTAATAGATGTTCTGTCTTTCATTATTAACATCCAATCCCATGCTAATAAGAAAAACGAGCGATTGCTAGTCAGCTTTCATTTTATTCAAAAAATGGTAGGGGCTGAGGCTCTGAAGGCTTTCTAACTTGCTTCAATTAGGGAATAGCGCAGATGGATCAATTACGCGGTTCCGCAGCGTCCTCCAACTTGCTGTCCGCTCCCCTTCACTTTCTTTGCTGGACGGGAAGATGCGAATAGCGAAGGCCTTCCCACCACGCGAAGTCAAACCTCGCCGGAGAGAGAGAAGCGAATTGAAAACCGGCCTCAAATCCCTTCGCAATCGCAGGTGAAAGCGGGAAAAAGACGACGAAACCCTTTTTTCTTTGTCAGCCGACTTGAAAGGTGCTCTCAGTGTACCGCCATACGCACCCAGACATTAGACCAATTGTGGCTGGCCTAACAGTTTCCAGAATGCCGTTGTCATGATGTTGATCCGGCTTCTGCGACTACGGCATCCGCGTAGCTCCGAATACGCGCATTGGAGCTCTTCGCTCGATGTCCCGGGTCGCTCTGTGTTGTAAACCGTCGTCGGGCGGTGGCTTATTTCTAACACCCCCTCCCTCTTTAAAGTAAGCAAGTAAACTACCTTGTACGTACGCCGCCCACGCGAAGAAGTTCTCCAAAAAGTCAAGCCACCATTATTCAGTGATGAAGCTCTAGCGAACAAATCTTATGTGTTTTTCCCAGAGAGAAATCTCTTTCCACTAGAACAAGCCCGCTGCGAGCCGAGCGAACTACATTACTCAACCGAGCCGAGGAACTATCCACCAAGTTGAACTATTTACTATCTTTACTAAGCCAACCGCCCCTTCTCCTATACCCGGCTGCTTCTCGCTCGCCAAAGCGTACTTCGTTTAGGAGGTTCAGGCAAGTATAGTGCGGCTTGTGGTTCTAGTAGCACAAAATATATAAACCATACTATGCTAGTTCCCTCTAGAAGACCTAGTCTGACTATAGTTAGTAGTAGTATAGATTAGTTAGATTCGTAGAACAGAAGAAGAGCCCTTACTTGATATTATATTAGTAAAGCGTTAGCACCCCTATAGAGTAAGGCTCTCTTCCGGATAGCTGCGAAGCCTTCAATGTTGGTATGGAGACTTTGTTTGCTTCCCGTTCGCTGAACAACCCCCCTGTTGCAACACTTAACTATGTGCTTCAAAGGGCGAACTCCACCTATTTTTGAGCTATTGAATTAGGCGATCCGAAAAAAAAATATCTTTCTCACTCCCCTCTATCAGAAAGGGAGGCTTGGCTCTGAAATGGTGGTAAGGCAAGCTGTATGTATTTAGGTAGAAGTAGACCTCGAGCTCTGGGGCTTTAGGGGATATGGCAGGTTTGGAACCCTAACCCAGACCAGGAAGGGAACTATATCCTTAATCCCGGTCAGACTCTCACACACGAGACTCGCCTGGGCTCTCGTCGAGACCAACTCACTTCTCTCTCCTTAACGTCTGGTACCATTGCCCCGCCACTCTGCCTGTCTTCTTGTGGCCGGGTCGGGTCATTCTTCACTCCTGTTACAAGGGAGACCCCTCTTCGCATACCGACCCTCCAGTTAGTTCCACTTCTGGGGAGAAGCTGAGAACTCAGGGCATAAGGGCCTGCGGTGATTATTAACATGCTTTTCCAGCCCATATCTTCCCACCTCCGGTCACATGAGCTTTCGAGAGCCCGGTCCGGATCTAAACGATTTTATATCTATGTCTCATGTCTTTCAGCTCAGCGGGATCCAGAGAAAGACAGACCTACCTACCAGTTCTAAGTGGCAAGATCAATCAAACAAAATAGGCTCAAGAGAAGAGCCAGTTTTATTCTTCTTATCTCATCGTATACATCGTAATATAACCCTTTTTTCAAATCAGAAAGTACCCTTTCTATTCTTTCTTAGGTAGGCCTGCATGTTTTAGGTTATCCGGAAGGAATGGAATGGCTAATGTGATTTGAAACCTCCAAAAAGAAAAAACTCCTTGGACTTCCTTATCCGTATGGCCGGCCAATCCGTGACAACCCCGAAACAAAGAGTGAAATGCCAAGCCCTTTCTCTATTAAAGCAACAAGCATGCGCTCAAAATACCTCCTAAACCCCAACCCACCTTGTTTGTGTACTGGAACAGCTACCACTTCCTTAGAACAGCACTAACTTACCGCTCTCTACTATAAGAAAATCCAAGAAAGA